AGGGATAGTAATGGTGACAGTTATTCTGTATATTTCGATATTGAAAATAAGATTTTTGAGATTGACACTGATAGTTACTTTCTGGGTGAACTAGAAAGTTTATTTTATAGTTATCTGAATCTAAATAATGGGTCTAAGAGTTATAATCGCTATTATGATCATTACGTGTATGATACTAGGCATAGTTGGAAGAATCACATAAATAGTTGCATTGACAGTTATATTCGTTCTGAAACCAATATGGATAGTTGCATTTCAAATGATAGCAACATTTCCAGTGACAATTACATTTATAGTTATATTTGTAGCGATAGTGAAAGGGATAGTGACTGTGGGAGCTCCAATCTAAAAACTAGTGTTAGTGACAGTGATTTCGGAAGACATAGTGATTTAGATAGAAATCAAAGATACAGACATTTATGGGTTCAATGTGAAAATTGTTATGGATTAAATTATAAGAAATTTTTTAGTTCAAAAATGAATATTTGTGAACAATGTGGATACTACTTGAAAATGAGTAGTTCAGATAGAATCGAACTTTTGATTGATCCGGGCACTTGGGACCCTATGGATGAAAACATGGTCTCTATGGACCCTATTGAATTTCATTCTGAGGAGGAACCTTATGGGGATCGTATCAATTCTTATCAAATGGAGACGGGTTTAGCCGAGGCTGTTCAAACAGGCATAGGCAAACTAAATGGTATTCCTATAGCAATTGGTGTTATGGATTTTCAGTTTATGGGGGGTAGTATGGGATCCGTAGTAGGCGAGAAAATCACCCGTTTGATCGAGTATGCTACTGATAGATCTCTCCCAGTTATTATGGTGTGTGCTTCCGGAGGAGCGCGCATGCAAGAAGGAAGTTTGAGCTTGATGCAAATGGCTAAAATATCTTCCGCTTTATACAATTATCAATCAAATAAAAAGTTATTCTATATATCAATCCTTACATCCCCTACAACTGGTGGAGTGACAGCCAGTTTTGGTATGTTGGGAGATATCATTATTGCCGAACCCAATGCTTACATTGCGTTCGCGGGTAAAAGAGTAATTGAACAAACATTGAAGAAGATAGTACCTGAGGGTTCGCAAGTAGCGGAGTATTCATTCAATAAGGGTTTATTTGATCCAATCGTACCGCGTAATCTTTTAAAAGGTGTTCCGAGTGAGTTATTTCAGTTCCATGGTTTCTTTCCCCGCCCTTGAACTTGAACCAAAGAAATTCAAGTCAAAAAGTAGAAGTAGTAGAGTAGAGCGATAGATTTAGTTATTTGTAGGCAAAAAAGTAGTTCATTTCGTTTATCAGAATTGAAGTAGCAAGAATGAAGCTTTCTTTGCTGACATAAGCATAATTTCGAATTGTAGTGAAGTAGTAAGAATCAGAAGTTTCGGAGGATTTTTTCCCCGGATCCATCTTTTCTTTTATCCTACCTCCACTAATGAGTAATCAGATCAGGGACGGACCCTTTAGCAACAGAGCAGGATAAAAGATCAAAGTAATGTCTTTTTCCTTCGGAGAAATCCAAATTAGGGAAATCCAAAGAAGCTCCCTTGTTACATATCAAATACTCCAACCTAACTAAGATATAGAAACAAATATGCAACACTTCTATATCTCCCGAGAATCATACATTTTTAATATGAATCCCTGTTGGATCAAATTATAACGAATCCTTGAGAAGAAATTTGTTTAGAAACATAAGGAAGGAATAAGAATAAAAAGATTCTCATACATATATTTCCCGGAAAAGGATGAGTAAGTGCACTAATTTCTATTTAGTTTAGATCTACATTCTTTGCACTCATATTCTAATAACTTAGAATATTAATATACTTATAATTATAATATATAATGATAATAGATATCTTTATAACAAAGAGAAGTATCAATTAAATACACCGAGGCACCGATTCTATGACAGATCTCAACTTACCCTCTATTTTTGTGCCTTTAGTAGGCCTATTATTTCCGGCAATTGCAATGGCTTCTTTATTTCTCCATGTTCAAAAAAACAAGATTGTCTAGATATGATGGGCCCCCATCTCATCAATTTATTTCAATCTTTGGATCATAATACAGATTTGCATTTCATTTAATGGGAATGGTACGACATGCGGCTTCGGACTTCGGACACAAATCACAAATGGAAATAGATGATCATATGGATAAATCCACGTTTATGCATCTATAGCTCGACTTTCATTTCAACGGGTCGATCGGATATCTGGAATAAATATATTATGTTAATAATATGTAAATAGATATATCTAGATCATATGAATGAAGGTGATGCTAGTTTTAATGGGAGGGGGGAGATGCTAGTTCTATCTAACTGATTTGATGAATGAATCCTGATTGATGATTTACATCGTAATAGTATTAGCGGATGAAAGTTACTTCGGGAGCAAAAAAACTCATTTTTATGATTCTCTCAATTCCAATAGAATGAAACTCGATCTAATCTAGTATGAATTGGCGATCAGAACATATATGGATAGAACTTATAACGGGTTCCAGAAAAATAAGTAACTTCTGCTGGGCCTGTATCCTTTTTTTAGGTTCACTAGGATTTTTATTGGTTGGAACTTCCAGTTTTTTTGGTAGGAATCTGATATCCTTATTCCCATCTCAGCAAATCATTTTTTTTCCACAAGGGATCGTGATGTGTTTCTATGGTATCGCGGGTCTATTCATTAGCTCCTATTTGTGGTGCACAATTTCGTGGAGTGTAGGTAGTGGTTATGACAAATTCGATAGAAAAGAAGGAATAGTGTGTATTTTTCGTTGGGGATTTCCTGGAAGAAATCGTCGCATCTTCTTTCGATTCCGTATAAGAGATATCCGTTCGATCAGAATAGAAGTTAAGGAGGGTCCTTTTCCTCGCCGTGTCCTTTATATGGAAATCGGAGGCCGGGGAGACATTCCATTGACACGTACCGACGAGAATTTAACTCCACAAGAAATTGAACAAAAAGCTGCCGAATCGGCCTATTTTTTGCGCGTACCAATTGAAGTATTTCGAAATGAAACAAAGAAATCGAGGAATGAGTGCTCCTCGTCACGAGGGGGAGGGGGGGGAACCCAAGAATCTCTTTTTCTTTTAATATGACTGATGTTTCGCTCTTTTGATCAAAACATTTAGTTAAATCCTATTTCCCATGTCCCGATGGAAATATCATGTCCTGCGTACCATGGAGCAGGTGGACTTATGGAACAACCATACCATGAAGTAATTTTAGTCCACCAAAACTATTTTTCATGTGTATGAAATTCCACTTAATTCTTTCATTTTCATATTATTAACAAGTTTAATAAGTAAGTATGTATATGTATTCATCACATATATCAGGTCGGAGTACAGAATCCATATTTTATTTTATGATTTTAGGACCAATATTTCGAATCAATACATTATATATAGATGAAAATGGATCATACCCAGTAAATTATCCCTCTTTTGTCAATTAACTTTTCTTTTTATTCATCTTTCTTGATGTTTGTTTCTTGATGACCAAACAGTTGTATTTTTTAGTCCCGTTTCGCCGACTATTTTGGATTTCATCATCGGTATTTTTCAGAACTATCCCCTCGATTATTCCTGGGCTGTGGATAATCAGTGAAACAATTCGAAATAATTGATTGATACAACAAAGGAGTTCGTCTCGAAATACGAATAATATTCATGTTTGTTACTTCAAGTGCTTCTTTCTGGCATTCATCAAAAAGACCAAATGAACATGCAATTGGTCCGAATTTGACCGATTGAGATGTCTGGGGACACTATTTCATTACCCCCGCATTCGAAATAAATGAACCTTTATTCCATTTCTGGAGACAAGGACTAAACAAATTACACAATGGGAAATAGATCCATAGGTTACATACCTCGTTATAGAACTCGTGCTTCATACATCATACAAATATCAGACATAGTCAACAAATGAATCAGGTTCATTAACAATTCACGGATTGGAAGTGACAAAAAAGAAAGCATTGAATCCCCTACCATATCTTGCATCTATCGTATTTCTGCCCTGGGGAATTTCTCTCTCATTTAATAAAATTATGGAACCTTGGGTGACTAATTGGTGGAATACCAGCCAATCCGAAACTTTTTTGAATGATATTCAAGAAAAGAACATTCTAGAAGGATTCATAAAATTAGAGGAACTGTTCTTGTTGGACGAAATGATAAAGGAGTATCCGGAGACACATATACAAAAGCTTCGTATAGGAATCCACAAAGAAACGATACAATTGGTAAGAATGCACAATCAAGATCATATACATATCATTTTGCATTTCTCGACAAATATAACCTGTTTCGCTATTCTAAGTGCTTATTCTATTCTGGGTAATGAAGAACTTATCACTCTGAATTCTTGGGTTCAGGAATTCCTCTATAACTTAAGTGACACAATAAAAGCTTTTTCCATTCTCTTATTAACCGATTTATGTATTGGATTCCATTCGCCCCACGCTTGGGAACTAATGATTGGTTCGTTCTACAAAGATTTCGGATTTGCTCAGAATGAGAAAATTATATCCGGTCTCGTTTCTACCTTTCCGGTCATTCTAGATACAATTTTTAAATATTGGATCTTTCATTATTTAAATCGTGTATCTCCTTCACTTGTAGTGATTTATCATTCACTGAATGAGTGAAGAACAGATTTAATCCGACAACATAAAGAAAATTGTAATGTTACTTTGTATGTAAACAAACCATTCAAAATCTTACCCATTCTTTATACTTTTACTCGTCGAGGGGATTAGATTACTTCTATATTCCATACAATGACAGAATCGGGGATAGGGAACTATACTAACTCCCTACCTAATTTATTGTATAAATTTCCGGGATCAATGATTAGACCATGCAAAAAAATAGAAATACTTTTTCTTGGGTAAAGGAACAGATGACTCGATGCATTTCCGTATCGATGATGATATATGTAATAACTCGGGCATCCATTTCAAATGCATATCCCATTTTTGCGCAGCAGGGTTATGAAAATCCGCGAGAAGCAACTGGGCGTATTGTATGCGCTAATTGCCACCTGGCTAACAAGCCCGTGGATATTGAGGTTCCCCAAGCTGTGCTTCCTGATACTGTATTTGAGGCAGTTGTTAGAATCCCCTACGATACGCAACTGAAACAGGTTCTTGCTAATGGTAAAAAGGGAGGTTTGAATGTAGGGGCTGTTCTCATTTTACCCGAAGGATTTGAATTAGCTCCCACCGATCGTATTTCTCCCGAGATGAAAGAAAAGATGGGTAATCTGTCTTTTCAGAGTTATCGGCCTAATAAAAGAAATATTCTTGTAGTAGGCCCTGTTCCTGGTCAGAAATATAGTGAAATCGTCTTTCCCATCCTTTCTCCAGATCCCGTTACTAAGAAAGAGGTTCACTTCTTAAAATATCCTATATATGTAGGTGGGAACAGGGGAAGGGGTCAGATTTATCCCGATGGGAGCAAGAGTAACAATACAGTCTATAATGCTTCAGCAGCAGGTATAGTAAGTAAAATAGTACGTAAAGAAAAAGGTGGCTATGAAATAACCATAGCTGATGCATCAAATGGACACCAAACGGTTGATATTATACCTCCAGGACCAGAACTTCTTGTTTCTGAAGGTGAATACATCAAGCTTGATCAGCCATTAACAAGTAATCCCAATGTAGGTGGTTTTGGTCAAGGCGATACAGAAATAGTACTTCAAGATCCATTGCGTATCCAAGGCCTTTTGTTCTTCTTAGCATCCGTTATTCTGGCGCAAATCTTTTTGGTTCTTAAAAAGAAACAGTTTGAGAAGGTTCAATTAGCCGAAATGAATTTCTAGATCCACGGATTCCTCAACATCGAGCTTGCATTGCAAAAAAGCTGAATTTTTGTTGATCGCAATTATATTATATTATGTACGGTCAAAAAATCACGGAAAGCCCCTTTTTGCTTGCTTTGATTATATTATTTCGAGATATCGGAGATGACTTGTATCCCGGATTAGAAATACTATAGCAATAGTATGGAATTGCAAAAGAAGACGATTGGATCCAAATTTAGTTTAGTGTGATTATGCCAGGTTTCTTATTGCCACATGGTAAATGCCACGTAATGCCTCAATACTTTTAGATTATATATCTAATAAACTAAACGCATAAGTGGGAAGCAAGGGTAGAAAGCAGGATAAATGAAGAAAAAAGGAAGGCTCCAGGAAAGATTACTCGTCTCCCGAATCTTCTTTCTACAAAGAAAGAAAAGGAATTTTCCGCTCTTTCGTTGCGTCGAAATAATAATGGTTCCGGGTCTCATTCGTCAAATCAAATAAATATTAATTGCGGGTTTATCAGAACCTCTTTGGATTCATAAGAAAGAAGAAAAGTATGTGGGATAGACAAAAAAGAGGGGCAAGAGAAATGGAGCAAATGGAATTTCTTCAATGAACTTATAAAAAGAAAAAAGACTCGCTCCAAAAGATTTTTCATGTTATAATTCCGGGTGGAAATCTTTGGTTTTTGGGCATATCAAAATCCTTATTAATTTGATTATCTTATCATACCTTATTATCTCATCACTCACATCAAAGTTACGGTTCAAACTTTCTTTATTTTTCTATAGTTTCCTAGTTTCCAATTAATTTCGTATAGGAATGATTTGTAGGGTGTCTCATCTGTAGAAATCCATATTATGTCATTCAAAAGATCCTTCTTTTTTTATTCTTACTCCGTAAAAATCCGCACTATATCTATGGATACTACGAATCAATCAGTGGATTCGACGTTTAAAAAACATTATCAAAAATTAAGGAATGTAGTAATTTCATCGGGGCCAATCAAATGATCCATTTTTCATTTAGAAAAATCTAATACATGTATATGTATTATTGTATTATGATTGTGTTGACTGGATGAATTTCCACCTCTTATGGAATGGGTCAAGGTTTCGGTCGAAGAGTAAGAACTCAACAGGACCCGACCCCTCCTTATATGGGTTTGAGGTCCTGTTGAGTTCTTACTCTTTCATGTCTACAGTACGGTTCATCCGATTATTACAGGGATGATCCCAATCCGGAATATGAGCCGTAGAAGAAAACGCCGATTAAACCGATCACAGGAATACCAGTTACAGTACCTATCAGCCAAAGAGGAATCCTTCCAGTAGTATCGGCCATTTACCTCGCTTCCCTCCCCATTTCATCAAGTGGTCATGCTAGAGACATAAACAGTCATGGATAGTTATGGGTATGATATCCTTCCGAATGAGATAAGAGAATTTCCTTTCTTTCTCTCAATTGAAGAAATAATTGGAAAATAAAACAGCAAGTACAAAAATGAGTAATAACCCCCAGTAGAGACTGGTACGATTCAATTCAACGTTTTGTTCGTTCGGATTTGATTGTGTCGTAGCTCTATAATTAATTTGAATTCGTATTAGATTGATTATTGATTTTTTTTTATCGTTGGATGAACTGCATTGCTGATATTGACCCCAAAAAAGAAACGGTAGGTACAGCTAGTCCGTGAACAGCCAACCATCTCACTGTGAAAATTGGATAGGTTCTATCTATGGTCATTAAGGCCTCCTAAAAGGATCGACTAAATTCATCGAGTTGTTCCAATGAATCGAAACGGCCAGTTATTAATGGAATCCCTTGTCTGCTTTCCGTGAAATATTCGTTGGGTCGAGGGCTTCCAAACACATCGTAAGCTAAACCCGTGCTGACGAATGACCAACCCGCAATGAATAGGGAAGGTATAGTAATGCTATGAATGACCCAGTATCGAATACTGGTAATAATATCAGCAAAAGCGCGTTCTCCCGTACTTCCAGACATGCTGAGCTCCAATATTACAGTCAAAGGGGGATCGATTTCGTGAAAGATAGAGATCAGTAAATGGAGAGGTACTGATATCCAATCTTTGTGAGATCGTCAATATTGTACCAAGGGTGTATTTAGAGTATACCGAATCAGTATAGCTATCTTTCCTCTGACACAGCAATGTTGTTTCCATCAGCATAAAAAAATGGTACAGAATTCCTTTCTTCTTTTCTTGTTCCTTGTATAGGCCTAAGCAGGTGTCATTCAATAGAATATAAAATTCTTTGTAATATAATGTTTTACTTTTTACCGGTTTCGGAATAGGCTGAAGATCTTGGTAAAGTGACCCAATGGCTTTTATTTTTTATTTAATTAATCTATCTAAGAAGATAATTCATGAATGAAATTATCATATTCCCACAATTGGATGCAAAATCTGGAAAGGAGTTTTCGTGGTTGTAGAAGTAGAAAAAAAGGTATTTTCGTTCTAACCCTAACCCCTTCCGGGTTGTTTGGACAGTACAATAGCAAATAGTATTCGCTAAAAGAAAGTGAACAAACAATAGTTGGAGCAGCCGAAATTCATGATGCAACTATAATGAATTGAACTAAACTGTTTTTTTCATTAGATTGTTTCATTAGGTCCAATTCAAGGGTTCCCACCTACAAGAAGATAGGACTACATCATGTGAAAATCAAAAAATGTGGAACCCAGAACAAAAAAATAATAGTAATTGCTAATCTTGGAATCAAGTTGTATCTGAAAAAACACTTTTTATTTCTTTGCTTTGAGAAGTCGTGGGATATTTTTCTTCTTCTTTTTTCTTCTTTTTCTTTTGAGATATCTTATATTATATTAAATATTAAGTTATATTAAGTAAGTGAAAATAAGAAAGAGTCGTTATCGGTTCGTTCCAAAACGGATCCAATTGAAAAGGAAAAGCAATGATCCAAGTTGGAATGATTTCCAAATACAATTCTTCTTTCTATTCCATAGTTTTCCATGAAAGAGAATTTCATTTGTGAATGAAGTTACAAGACAGAGTTCGTATTACTATACGAGTTGTTCAATCAATTTGTGGGTTCGGAATCACGAGATCAATAGATGTCACAGACGATGAATTCATAGTAAGGTAAATTTACTATTTATTTTTCCTTCGTCACATCACCTTTGTTAGTCCTGTTTATAATGAAATGACTGATAAATCAAAAGAAAACAAATTAAATTAGAACTAATTCTTTCAATTGGGATTTTTTCTTATCATGATTTTTTCTCATCATCGTATCTCGCAAAAACGGAAACTTAGGCAAGTGCTTTATAAACATATGTATAAAAAGAACGTATCTCATTTAGTTCCTTCATGCTTACTATAGCTAGTTATTTCGGTTTTCTACTGACTGCTTCAACTATAACCCCAGCTCTATTTATTGGCCTGAGCAAGATACGACTTATTTGAAATTAATTGAATGAACAATCAAATCAGGAAAATGAGAATTTGAAAATTCGGATTTCCGTGAGATTCCAGGTATTCTATGGTTTTTACTTCCAGCATCAATTGCAAATTCTTGGACGTTGAGATTACTGGGTGATGCGGATTATTATTTAGATTAGAGATAGATATTACCTTTTCTCCCCTTTCAAACAACAAATCGCAATGATTGAAGTTTTTTCATTTGGAATCGTGTTGGGTCTAATTCCTATTACTTTAGCCGGATTGTTTGTAACTGCATATTTACAATACAGACGCGGCGATCAGTTGGACTTTTGATTGAGTAAGATTTATTTTTTCTTGTCATTGACCTCCTATCCTTGATCCTCAGGAGGTCAAATTTGATTGATGTTTGCAATTCAAGTTAATGTGATTCGATACAAAGTAGGATCACGCTCTGTAGGATTTGAACCTACGACATCGGGTTTTGGAGACCCGCGTTCTACCGAACTGAACTAAGAGCGCTTTCTCATGACAAGAAATAATCTGTAAAGATTCCCAATACTTCTTAGCCTGCATATAGTATCATTAAATGATACTAATGATTAGATTATGCCATCCCCAATTTCAATTAATCCCATGTTACTGCCCGTAAGATAAGTAATAGGTAGGGATGACAGGATTTGAACCCGTGACATTTTGTACCCAAAACAAACGCGCTACCAAACTGCGCTACATCCCTTTTAATTGTTGTACAGTGTCATTGTAGAGAATCCCCGTCTTCTTTTCCACACCGTTATTTCCTTTATCTATATCTATATACATTTCTCTTGCCATTTTTTCTTTTTGGTCTCATAACATAAAATAAAAGACTTAGAATTATGTATATATATATGAAATCCAAGGTGAAATACAACGTATAAAAGAATGAGTATTTATTGGCAATGCTCAAGAACAAAAAAAGAACGGAACGGTGCACTTACTTTTTCTTTTATTCAGGGGCAGGAGTATCTCATCTACTGAATCGTTGTACATATCCATTTTAGTTAAGGATTCCACGCACAAATACAAGTGATCCACAACTATATATATAATATATCTGATCATATATGTGTTAAATAAAGAAGGAGGATTTTCAATGCGAGATATCAAAACATACCTTTCCGTGGCGCCTGTGCTAACTACTCTATGGTTCGGTTCTTTGGCGGGTCTATTGATAGAGATCAATCGCTTATTCCCAGATGCGTTGACATTCCCCTTTTTTTCATTCTAGTTATCGGTGTGGTATTATCAATGTGGTAGAAGATGTTGGCTAACAATAGCAATAAATTCTCTGTTTGTTACCCCTGCCCCTCTCTTTACTTTTGTTGAGTAGGGAAATAGAAAGAATAAAAGTGAATTAAACCTCAGCAAAACTTGGATTCGGGGTAGAAAGGGGGAGAGCAGAAATATAAATGTGGATCTAGGCTTGGATATTCAAGATTAGATAAGATACTGAAATTAAGAAGATACTGAAATTAAGTGATACTGAAATAAAATACTGAGATTAGGAATAGTAATTGAATTGTAGTAAATAGTTGTATCACGTATTACTCTATTCCATTGATTGCAACTTGTAACGAAATCTTTCATAATTGGATTTCCAGTTAGCAACTTATATTTTTTTCCTTTCTCCTTTCTTCTTCTTCGGATTGAAGAAGAGAAGAAAGAGTTGAGGGAATCCAAAATACAAAGGAGGTTTATGCCCAAGGGTAAAAATCCCAGAGTTACGGTTATTTTGGAATGTACCAGTTGTGTCCGAAATGGTACCAATAAGAAGAAGGAATCACCGGGCATTTCCAGATATATTACTCAAAAGAATCGACACAATACGCCTGGTCGATTGGAATTGAAGAAATTCTGTCCCTATTGTTACAAACATACGATTCACGGGGAGATAAAGAAATAGATTGAATGCGTGTTGCGTTGTGTGTGCCAACATTCGAAGGAAGAGGAAGGAATTACATATAACATATCTAGGAGCAAATCAAATGCCATCTCGGGCGGATCCGAGATGAATGAAGAAATGGTATTTTAGGGATAAGGAATAAACCATGGAGAAATTCAAGCGACCCTTTCGTAAATCCAAGCGATCTTTTCGTAGACGTTTGCCCCCAATTGGGTTGGGGGATCAAATTGATTATAGAAACATGAGTTTAATTAGTCGATTTATTAGTGAACAAGGAAAAATATTACCTAGGCGAGTGAATAGATTGACCTTGAAACAACAACGATTAATTACTATTGCTATAAAACAAGCTCGTATTTTATCTTTGTTACCTTTTCTTAATAATGAGAAACAATTTGAGAGAACCGAGTCGATTTCTAGAACTACTGGCGCTAGAACCAGAAAAAAATAGAAATAGGACTACTCTTCAATCGAATCAGAACTAAAATCATAACTCAAATTGATGTGATGCTTTGTTCGTAAAATCCGGAGCCCATATTTGATTGTCGTATCGGAAGAAAAAAGAATGGGGGAAGAAGACCCATTTCAATAAGGAAATGGGTTCGTTAATTCCTACTACATTTTATTTTCCTTTACATTGCTATTTTTACTCCACCTTCCCGGGGGTAATTCTCCGGGAAACTCTGTTTAAATTATTCCGTCGGACTCCCCCCAATCAATCTCCTTATTGGATGATATCATTGGAAATCATGTAAAGGCAATTCCTATTTGATATAGCTATTTGTGCAAGTATTTTACGATTAAGAAGGAGCTGCCTCTTGCGCAGATCGTGTATTAATCGACTATAGGGTACCCCATTCTCGCGGGTTACTGCATTTATCCGAGTGATCCACAAACGACGAAAATCTCGCTTTTGCCTTCCCCTACCCCTATGGCTGGAAACCAAAGCCCTTATTTTCTGTTGAGTAGCAGTTCGAGTAAGTCTTGAATGAGCTCCTCGGAAGGTTGATGCAAATAAACGAATTTTTCTTCGACGCCTACGCGCAATATATCCACGTCTAACTCTTGTCATAGTTTAAAATTTAACTTTGATGAATAAAATTTCTTTCAGTCATTCTTTTTTCTTCTCCTGGTCTAAGCAAAACGGATTCCTCCAGTGTATAAAATAAAAATTCCGATGGCTTTCTTTTGCTACTATAACCTTCCCAACCACGATTTGTTATTTCTTACAGAAAGTTCATTTCCCTATGAATAAATAGTGGGTTACATCGTTTCTATGGTTACTTCTTAAACGGCGAGGTCCTATCTATACACCGGAGCCCTTTCCCTCATTTAATCAATGTTATTGGTAACTTGTACAGTTCACACCATTTGGCTCTACCCATGAATTAGCCAGTAATAGGTCTTTTCACAACGAGATCTATCCATACAGTGACGGTATTTAATTATGAAGGTTGGCTAGGTAGCTGACCCTATCAGTCCGTTCTTACTTTTGTAAGAGCACAAATAGTATTTATGCTTCTTAAATACTATTTCCCCGCTTAATGGATAACCATTCGCTACCAATGAGGAATCGCTTTTCATCCCAAATTCAAATCAAGGCGATTGGATTTGCACCAATGGAAACCATAAATTCCATACACAATAGGGGTATATTATAGATATAGATTTTTAAAAAATGTAGTTCTTCCATTCTACCCTATTCATTTTCATTGGCACTGGTCATTGATACTGGAAAAATGGTTTAGTTTAGGTCACAGTTCATGATCTGAACGAGTCACACATACACCCTAGTACATGTTCCTCTACGCTGAGGACATCCTCGAAGAGCAGGAGATTTCGTGACATTTCTCATTGGCTGTCTTGTGTTTCTAATAAGTTGTTTAATAGTTGGCATGCTGAATCGTATATAGAATCGGTTGGTTTAGATCGATCCTAACCTGATGATTATGAATTACTTTCATTTGAGTTGAAGATTCTACTTCGAATCATGGTTCGAATGAACCATGATTCGAAGTAGAATTACCGATTTACACAAAATCCGCGCTATTTTCGACCGCTACAAGATCAACAATGCCATGAGCTTGGGCTTCCGTTGCTGACATAAAAACATCCCTTTCCATGTCTTCAGATACAACCCATAAAGGTTTGCCCGTTCTTTGTACATAAACTCTTGTTAGTATTTCGCGAAGTTTCAACAGTTCTTCTGCTTCCAGGATAAATTCTCCTGCTTGTGCCTCATAAAAAGAACTAGCAGGTTGGTGGATCATAACCCTGATTATAATATGTCATAATGAACGGTTCCTCTATCTCGCAAAAAGGAGCGAAAGGAATAAATAAAAATAAAAAAGATAGAAAACCGTACAGGCAGTTTTTGTGCATTGCATACGGCTCCGCAATGGAATCTACTCTTCTCTTACATCAAAGAAAGAGACAAATAGATCTATCAGATCCAAATCGTTGGATGATCCATTTACCACCCTTCTCCTCGTAGGAACAAAAAAATACTATGATGGTTCCGTTGCTTTAGATAATATATTTATCTCATCTCTCTTCTATGATTGATTCAGCAATCCCAAAGTTTCTTTCTGGTCTGAGTCTGATTAAGATTAAATAATAAAAATGATCCCTTTCTTTTCATGCTTAGAAATATTCAGACTCATGTTGTGTAAGGAAAAGGGGTTGTTTGTGACGCTGAAATGGACCCCCGATAAATAACATAAAAATAAGATCAAATCGGGACTAACCTTTTGTTTCATACTACTATCCCGATACATAATCATGTTATGAAAAAACAATAATGATTTGCTCATATCGAACTAAACGTGCCATGCTATTATTACTTATATATTCCATATGGCGAAGGCATAGTCTTATTTTTTCTTCAAGTCAAATAAAAACTCATTGGCGCCGAGCGTGAGGGAATGCTAGACGTTTGGTAAATTCTCCTCCGACCAGGATGAAAGATCCCATCGAAGCGGCTAATCCCATGCATATTGTATGTACGTCTGGTGGAACAATTTGCATAGCATCATAAATAGCTATTCCCGGTATTACCCACCCGCCGGGAGAATTTATAAACAAATAAAGATCCCTGCTATTATCTTCCATACTGAGATATACCATGAGACCAACAAGTTGATTCGAGATCTCGCTATCAACGCCTTGGCCTAAAAAAAGTAATCTTTCTCGATGAAGTCGGTTGATTAGGAAAAATTATATCCCCGCAGAACCGTACACGCACCTTTCGATACATACGGTTCAAAAAAGTTCGAAAAAAAGAATCAATGTGTCGATTCCAGACCTATTCTTTTTTAGTTTAGGCGTTTTCCTGACGAAGGGATTTTTTTCATTTGCATTTTCCACAAAAATGAGTTTTGGGTTGCCCTTCTAACCTACAAAAAAGAATTCACGGAACTTATCATCTTTTTATTGATCTATTGTTTCATCGAGATCCAAATCGCGATGTCATTTTCTTGTTCCTGAATGGGCCTCTTCACTTATTTTAGGTTTATGCTCTACTCCGGGTAAAGATTCGCCCGAATTCCATTTGTACATATAGGACAAATGACCCCAGTACCACTTATTTTTTCTTACGACTTTTTTGTTCATGCCTTCCACCAACCAAGTATTCGATGTATTCATCACATTTATATTTATTAGTGGTTTGAGATCACTCCTATGGTGTTGTTTATGGTAAATGATAGAAGTGGTAATCAATATTACATATACCCATTTGGTATTTTCTGAACGGAGCCTGGATACTTCATTTTTTTGTTCCAAGTCAACCATAGATTATTCTAATTGATAAGATAATATTTATCTTCCAATTCCAAGCGAATTGATCCATTTGCACATTTCACGCTCCGAATTATTGAATTGATTTGATGTGATGATTCAATCAATCTTTCTTAGGCGAAAGAGAGTATATCTCGATCGGGGGAGAGAACGGGGAAATCCCATATGACCCAATATGTCCGACAAGTCGCACTATATGTCAACCCAAACTGCATCTTCCTCTCCAGGACTCCGAAAAGGGACTTTTGGAACACCAATGGGCATTACATTAAAGAAAACGGGGTTAAGTACTATACTTCACTTTGATGTGGAAACGTAACAATGGGTTTATTGTCCTCATGATATTTCTGTTTATCATATTTTAAACATAGATTGGAAGGTTCATGTAGGAAGACAGAATGAAAAAAGGAAAATTCTTACGGACGGAGCGGATCCTTCGAATGATGAACAAGTATCTAATGGATTCACTTACAAAAATGGGACCAATCCCCCCATTGCGTATTGGTACTTATCGGGTATAAAATAAATCTGCTTCTCTTTGTTCCCGCGAACAGAACGGAATTGTTCCATTATTACTATCACCTGCGGCACGTAATAAATGTGAACCCTTGTACCGAGATAATCACTGAATGAGGTCCATAGCATAGTCTTTTCCAATGTGACAAAGTTACATAGTGTCTATTTTTCTTTGATGAAGGGGTATTTCCATGGGTTTGCCTTGGTATCGTGTTCATACTGTCGTATTGAATGATCCTGGTCGCTTGCTTTCTGTCCATATAATGCATACAGCTCTAGTTTCTGGTTGGGCCGGTTCCATGGCTCTATACGAATTAGCTGTTTTTGATCCCTCTGATCCCGTTCTTGATCCAATGTGGCGACAAGGTATGTTCGTTATACCCTTCATGACTCGTTTAGGAATAACCAATTCATGGGGCGGTTGGAGTATTACAGGAGGAACTATAACCAATCCGGGTATTTGGAGTTACGAAGGTGTTGCCGGGGCACACATTGTGTTTTCTGGCTTGTGCTTCTTGGCAGCTATCTGGCATTGGGTGTATTGGGATCTAGAAATATTCTGCGATGAACGTACGGGAAAACCCTCTTTGGATTTGCCCAAGATCTTTGGAATTCATTTATTTTTATCTGGGGTGGCTTGCTTTGGGTTTGGCGCATTTCATGTAACAGGTTTGTATGGCCCTGGAATATGGGTGTCTGATCCTTATGGGCTAACCGGAAAAGTGCAACCTGTAAATCCTTCATGGGGCGCGGAGGGTTTTGATCCTTTTGTTCCGGGGGGGATAGCTTCTCATCATATTGCAGCGGGCACCTTGGGAATATTAGCGGGTCTATTCCATCTTAGTGTCCGCCCGCCCCAACGTCTATACAAAGCATTACGTATGGGCAATATTGAAACTGTGCTTTCCAGTAGTATCGCTGCTGTGTTTTTTGCAGCTTTCGTTGTTGCTGGAACTATGTGGTATGGTTCAGCGACTACTCCGATCGAATTATTTGGTCCTACTCGTTATCAGTGGGATCAGGGATATTTCCAGCAAGAAATATATCGAAGAGTTAACGCCGGGCTAGTTGAAAATCTGAGTTTATCGGAATCTTGGTCTAAAATTCCCGATAAACTAGCTTTTTATGATTACATCGGTAATAATCCGGCGAAAGGAGGATTGTTCAGAGCCGGCTCAATGGACAACGGGGATGGAATAGCTGTTGGGTGGTTAGGACACCCTATCTTTAGAGATAAGGAGGGGCATGAACTTTTTGTACGTCGTATGCCTACCTTCTTTGAAACATTTCCGGTAGTTTTGGTAGATGGAGATGGAATTGTGAGAGCCGATGTTCCTTTTAGAAGGGCGGAATCAAAGTATAGTGTCGAACAAGTGGGTGTAACTGTTGAGTTCTATGGTGGTGAACTCGGTGGAGTCAGTTATAATGATCCTGCTACTGTGAAAAAATATGCTAGACGTGCCCAGTTGGGTGAAATTTTTGAATTGGATCGTGCTACTTTGAAATCCGATGGTGTTTTTCGTAGTAGTCCAAGGGGTTGGTTCACTTTTGGACATGCTTCGTTTGCTTTGCTTTTCTTTTTCGGCCACATTTGGCATGGTGCTAGAACCTTGTTCAGAGATGTTTTTGCTGGTATCGACCCAGATTTAGATGCTCAAGTGGAATTTGGAGCCTTCCAAAAACTGGGGGATCCAACTACAAGGAGACAAGTAGTCTGATACAACATTTCTCTCCTATGTCTAGCCTATGTTTCATTTCATATAGGGTACTGGAAAAATATTGATTCAAATCATCGCCTATTACTCTTGACCTTTACTTGTCTGGGAAATGATCCCAAATGAACAGGTATGGAAGCTATAATTGTAAAACACGATCGAATCCATGGAAGCATTGGTTTATACATTCCTGCTGGTCTCAACTCTAGGGATAATTTTTTTTGCTATCTTTTTTCGAGAACCGCCTAAGGTTCCGAATAAAAAGATGAAATGATTTTGAATTATCTCAATTGAAATGATGACCCTCCAATAGGGAGGGTCATCATTTCAGCTAGTCCCCGTGTTCCTCAAATGGATCTCTTAGTTGTTGAGAGGGTTGCCCAAAGGCGGTATATAAGGCATACCCAGTAAAGCTTACAAGTAAACCAGATATGGAGATGGCGACTAGAGTTGCAGTTTCCATTATTAAGTAATTTCAAGACCACGATGGATCCACGATAAGATAGTTTATTTACAACGGAATCGTATACAAAGTCAACAGATCTCAAACAATGCATGGAATAGGATTTATGGCTACACAAACCATTGAGGGTAGTTCCAGATCTGGGCCAAGACGGACTGTTGTAGGCGATTTATTAAAACCATTGAATTCAGAATATGGTAAAGTAGCCCCTGGATGGGGAACTACACCCCTTATGGGTGTCGCAATGGCTCTATTTGCAGTATTCCTATCTATTATTTTGGAGATTTATAATTCTTCCGTTTTACTGGATGGGATTTCATTAAGTTAGGTCCAGAAGAACGGATAAGTCCTAACTTTCAATAAAAAAAAGAATCACTTAGGATTCGGATTTCTAGGTCATCTCATTCTGTTTGGTAGTTCGACCGCGGAATTCTTTTGTTTCGGTATTTCCGGAATATGAGTGTGTGACTTGTTATACCTATTGATAGTACAGAGAATAAGTCTGTCATCTCGTCGAGAGAGGTGGTTCTAGCCCGTCAGATAGTCAGTCTAGTATCTGGAGCACGTACTATATGGAATAGATCAAGAACTATTTAAACTATGATTCATACCTACTATTCATACCTCGTGACCGGCTCCCAATTATTATTTTTTTTTTTCAATTAACTTTTCAACGAGGTGTTTCAGAAATCGAACCACCCTTTTCCTTCAGAATCATGCTTAGTTTGAGCTGAGCGAGGGACAGGACAAATACAAATATTTCTATGGATTCTTAGTTATTATATCTGTTCATTGAATAAGTGAAGTGATGATCAAACGAAAGGGTTCCCACTCAGAGAACTTTTTGGTTCTGTTTTGTTCTTTGTGGAATCATCGTGGTTCTAGTAGGAATCTGAGGTTTCAATTGATTCATAGGGTCTCAACAAGATAATTCCTATCAATAGTAAATTCGTATGTATTACGTATAAACAAAAATAAAAGTATAAACAAAAATAAATAGGGTAAGAGAACATTCAAAAGGCCTGTAACAATCAACATAGGATGAGCCAACTTGATATTTTGGCGCTATCATCACAAAGAATTAGGGTTTTGGTTCCCTCATTTTATCGGGAAAGATTGAATCAAGTGAAGTCTCTAAAAGGTTTCAAATCTTTCTTTTCTATTACACGTTGCAACCAGAACCAGTGTTGGGGTGTTTTCGCTTGAGCCGTATGAGACGAAATTCTCATATACGGTTCTCAGAGGGGGAGTTCCACCTATCTCAATAAGGTATATGATTGGTTCGAGGAGCGTCTCGAGATTCAAGCGATTGCAGATGATATAACTAGTAAATATGTTCCTCCTCATGTCAATATATTTCACTGTCTAGGAGGGATCACACTTACTTGCTTTTTAGTACAAGTAGCTACAGGTTTTGCTATGACTTTTTACTATCGCCCGACCGTCACAGAAGCTTTTGCCTCTGTTCAATACATAATGACTGAAGCCAACTTCGGTTGGTTAATTCGATCAGTTCATCGATGGTCAGCAAGTATGATGGTTCTAATGATGATCCTGCACGTATTTCGTGTTTATCTCACAGGCGGTTTTAAGAAACCACGCGAATTGACTTGGGTTACGGGTGTAGTTCTGGCCGTATTGACTGCATCCTTTGGTGTAACTGGTTATTCTTTACCTTGGGACCAAATTGGTTATTGGGCAGTCAAAATTGTAACTGGCGTACCTGAGGCTATCCCTATAGTGGGATCGCCTTTGGTAGAGTTATTACGTGGAAGTGCTAGCGTGGGTCAATCCACTTTGACCCGTTTTTATAGTTTACACACTTTTGTATTACCTCTTCTTACTGCCGTATTTATGTTAATGCACTTTTCAATGATACGTAAGCAAGGTATTTCAGGTCCTTTATAGAGAAGACAGAGCATAGGTATTTGTAATGGATCATATAATATAATAGATCATTTGGGTAGGAACAAAAAAAATAGTATTTAATTGCTATAAATATGGATTATTGAAAAGAATAAGACATGTTATTTGGATATTTCCCTTCAACCATGAAGTATTTTTTATTTGATACGAATAGTTGAGGTGGATTCCCGAAAGAGAGGATGGATTATGGGAGTGTGCGGCTTGAGCTATTGATTGGTCCATGCAGATATATTATCCGCCACATTGGAATTCATAAACAAATGTGTCTCTGTTCCAACCGCCGCCTCCCTGCGGAGCAAGAGGATAGGCTGGTTCCCTTGAGGAGAATCTTTTCTATGATCAGACCCGAATCATGTCATGCATGAATAGGCTTCGTAAGA